CAACTATTATTACTTTTTTATAATTATTTTAAAAATATTATATTTAAAATAAAAATATATTAAGAATATTCTATATATACTAATATATATTAGTATTTAGTATTAAGATCTATTAGATCTTGGTTATTAGTTTACTCAACTCAAGAGTTGCTCCATGAATCTGTTGATTCGAAATTTCGAGATGGATAGATGTGACAAATGATGAATTGATTTCTTAACTATGTTACTCTACTTTTGTTAGGACCGCCGTTTATAATTATAATAATTGATGAATCAAAAACTTTCAATTGGTATTTTTGTTTATCCTCGTATCTTGAAATTTAGGGAAGTGCTTTATAAACATATGTATAAAAAGAACATATTTCATTTAGTCTCTTCATGTCTACTATAACTAGTTATTTCGGTTTTCTACTAGCAGCTTTGACTATAACTTCGGCTCTATTTATCGGTTTGAACAAGATACGACTTATTTGAAATTAATTGAATGAACAATTCATAACAAAATTCTTCTGTGGTAGTTCATATATTCTATAGTTCCTTACCACGTCAATTTTCAATTCTTGGTCGTTGAGATTCATGGGTAATTCCCATTAATATTTAAGGATAAACATTACCTCTCCTTTTCACCTTTCAAAGAAATTGAAATGATTGAAGTTTTTCTATTTGGAATCGTCTTAGGTCTAATTCCTATTACTTTGGCTGGATTATTCGTAACTGCATATTTACAATACAGACGTGGTGATCAATTGGACCTTTGATTAATTAACATCTCTTTTTTTTTGATTGACCTCCTACTTGTTTTAATCTCCAGGAGGTCAATTTCAAATTTCTGTTCAATTTTTTCAGTTTTATTTTCGACCTACCAAATAACAAGAATCTAATCACGCTCTGTAGGATTTGAACCTACGACATCGGGTTTTGGAGACCCACGTTCTACCGAACTGAACTAAGAGCGCGTTATTATTACAATAAATAGTTTGTTACCCAACCCGTCGGATATATATACTATCATAAATAATAAAATGAAAGGTTGATTATGTATGTCCAATTTTAATTAATATCAATTGACCTCGCGTTTCTGCTCATAAGATAAGCAATAGGTAGGGATGACAGGATTTGAACCCGTGACATTTTGTACCCAAAACAAACGCGCTACCGAGCTGCGCTACATCCCTTTTCAATTGGTCTACAGTGTCATTGTAGAGAATCCCTGTCTTCTTTTCCACATCTTTATTTCTTTCATTGATATACCAACTTGTCATTTCTTCTTTATTTTTTTTAGTCTAATTTCATTATATATAACATATAATAATAGACTTATCTTATACTGAAGAAATATGAAACCCAGCGTAACAAAAAAATTAATATTTTTCGGGAATTCTCAGACAGAAAGGGACTTTTTTTTTGTTTTAAGAAAAGGAATATTTACTTAATTGTTGTACATTTCAATTTGTATTAGGGATTCTGCGTAGACATACAAGTGTCAGTCATTAACTACATAGACACATTCGGTCATATATGTATTACTATTATGTTATGTATTACAAATTAGAATAAAATTACAAAAATAAAGAAAAGGGGGTTTTAAATGCGAGATCTAAAAACATATCTTTCCGTCGCACCGGTAGTAAGTACTCTATGGTTTGGTTCTTTAGCAGGTTTATTGATAGAGATCAATCGTTTATTTCCGGATGCCTTAATATTCCCTTTTTTTTCATTATAGTAAGTGAGATGGGAAGGGGGTGAAGAAAATTAGAGCTAAAATCAAATATCTGTGACTAATCCCTCCCCTTACTCTTCTTTTTTAAAATGAAAATAAATTAGATAAAGAATAAAAGCGGATTCACCTCAGTGAAACTAAGAACTCGGGGTTCCAGGACCAAAATGAAATTAATAATAGATCGAGAAAGAAAATGGAATATCTGTGGCAACAATATCATACAAAATAATTCAATGAAAAATTAAATATTGTACATTGATTATAAATTATAAATATAGAGTTAGAAATTATTATATTACTTATTATTACTATATTGATAGATTGCTACGAAATCCTTCATAATTGGATTTCAATTTCAATGTAGCAACTTCTATTTTTTTTTCTTTCCTTTCTTCTTCGCTTCGGATCGAAAAATCGAAAAATAGAAAAGTTGAGTCAATCAAAAATACAAAGGAGGTTCATGGCCAGGGGTAAAGAAGCTCGAGTAACGATTTTTTTGGAATGTACCAGTTGTGTTCGAAACCGCGTTAATAAGGAATCAATGGGCATTTCCCGATATATTACTCAAAAAAATCGACATAATACGCCTAGTCGATTGGAATTGAGAAAATTCTGTCCCTCTTGTTACAAACATACGATTCACGGGGAGATAAAGAAATAGGTCGAACCAATCGCTCGCGCGTTCGCCTTGCCTTCCAAGGAAGACGAAAAACGACATATATATTATATATAACAATAATTATAAATTATATATTATTTAACAAAAATTATATATAACAGATCCTATATTTATTTAAATATTAAATATAAAATAAACAAAGCAATCCTTTTTTTTAATTCAAAATCATTTCTGATCCGATCAAAAAAGAATTAGGATTTTCAGGACAAGGAATAAAAAAACCATGGATAAATCCAAGCGGCTCTTTCTTAAATCCAAGCGATCTTTTCGTAGGCGTTTGCCCCCGATACAATCGGGGGATCGAATTGATTATAGAAACATGAGTTTAATTAGTCGATTTATTAGTGAACAAGGAAAGATATTATCTAGGCGGGTGAATAGATTGACCTTAAAACAACAACGATTAATTACTATTGCTATAAAACAAGCTCGTATTTTATCTTTGTTACCTTTTCTTAATAATGAGAAACAATTTGAAAGAAGCGAGTCGACTCCTATAACTACTGGTCTTAGAATTAAAAATAAATAGGCTTGCTCTTCAATTGAATCAAACTAAAACTTCAATCCGACTTCAAATGCGAATTGACGTTTTGTTCAAAAAATTTGAAAATTAAGATTTTAGTGTTGTGTCGTAAGAAAAAAATAATTTGGGAAGAAGAATAAATCTTTTTTTATTGAACGTGTTTGTTCAGTGTGACGGCTTTATCATATTATATCCTATTTTATCATACTAATTTCTACTCTACCTTCCCGAATTCACTCGCCAAGGAACTCTATTAAAACATTACACTGGATTCCTTCCAATCTCCTTATCTTATTTTAAGATCTCATTGGAAATCATATAAATACAATTCCTATTTAATATAGATATTTGTGCAAGTATTTTACGGTTAAGGAGCAGCTGCTCCTTGTACAGATTGTGCATTAATCTACTATAACTATAGTATAGTTTATTGTCTCGGATTACTGCATTTATCCGAGTGATCCACAAACGACGAAAATCTCTCTTTTGCCTACCTCTATCTTGATGAGCCGAAACCAAAGCTCTTATTTTCTGTTGAGTAATAGTCCGAGAAAGTCTTGAACGAGCCCCTCGAAAACTTGATGCAAATAAACGAATTTTGGTTCTACGTCTTCGAGCTATATATCCTCGTTTAATTCTAGTCATTGAATAAATAAATGAAATTTTGATGAATAACTAATTGATTTCTTTTCTTTCAGTTATTTCCCTTCCCTTTTCTAGTCTATTAATAACAAAACGGATTCTTCCAATGTATAAAATAAAAACTCCAATGGCTTTTGCTGCTATAACCTTCCCGACCACGATTTTTTATTTTTTTTTTTTTATAGGCTTCTCAGCTCGAAATTAAGAATAAGAAATTGTATTGATACTGGGTATCAAAAAATATAGAAAAAGGTAGTAAATAGAAATAGGTATAGTGGTTTCCATCGTTTCTATGGTTGCTTCTTAAACGGTGAGGTCCTCTCTATACACCGGAGCCTCCTCCCTCATTTCATTTAATCAATGGCATTGTTAACTTGTACAGTTCACACTCTTTGGCTCTACCCATCATTATCCAGTAATAGGTCTTTCACAACGAGACCCACCTATAACAGTAACGGTATTTTATTTAATTATGAAGATTAGCTGAGTAGCTGACCTTGTTAGTCCGTTCTTGCAGGAGTCAAGAGTTAAGGGCATAATCTTTCTCCTTTTTAAATATGATTTCCCTGCTTAATGAATACCATTTGCTACCAATGGGGAATTCTTTCTTATCTTAAATTAAAAATGTAATTGATTGTATTTGTACTAATTTCAACCATAAATTAATTTGATACCACAATAGAAGGGTATGATATATCTTTTTTAGATTTTTATATATTTTCATTTTTCGTATAGTGAATGGTCTTCTTCCATTCTATCCTATTCACTGTTACAGATCACTTATACTGGATCAATTCTCTTCTTTTGGCCTAGTCCATGATCTGACCGAGTCGCACATACACCCTAGTACATGTTCCTCGTCGCTGAGGACATCCTCCAAGAGCGGGGGATTTCGTGACATTTTTGATTGGCTGTCGTGTGTTTCTAATAAGTTGTTTAATAGTTGGCATGTTGAATCATATACATAATGGGATGGTTTAGATCGATCCTAACCGGATAATTATGAATCATTTTTTATTAATGTATTGATAGAATATTTAGAATATTGTATTAAACCTGGTAAGAAAATAAAATATCAAATCGCATACTTGCGTGAAATCCTTCTTTTTTTTTATTCAACCGCTACAAGATCAACAAGTCCGTGAGCTTGGGCTTCTGTTGCTGACATAAAAACATCTCTTTCCATGTCTTCGGAAACAACCCATAAGGGTTTGCCCGTTCTTTGTACATAAACCTTTGTGAGGGTTTCGCGCAGCTTCAGTAGTTCTCCCGTTTCCAAGATAAATTCTCCCGTCCGTGCCTCATAAAAAGAAGTAGAAGGTTGATGGATCATTACCCTGATGAAATAACATAATAAATTATTATTCTATCTCGCGCGATGAAAGGCGAAAAGAAAAATATAATAAAAATAAAAAGATAGAATTGAACAACCGGACAGGCATCTTTTGCACATTGCATACGGCTCCTACAATGGAATTCACTTTATATACCTTTTTTATTTTACTATTGAAGAATGAAGAATGAAGAAATATAAAATAAATTCATAGGGTCTATCATATTCACATAGGTAAATGATCCAATAACCACCCTTCCTTTTGGGGTAGTTAAAAAATACTACGATGGTTCCGTTGCTTTATATATTAATTTTGTCTGTTATTTAGCAATCCCAAAGTTTCTTTTTTTTTTCAAATATCAAATAAAAAAATAATTTTTTTTCGTATTCTTTCAGAATAATATATATATATATTGTTAAGAGTTTTTCGGTGTGAAAACGAAAAAGTTTGTGACGCTGAAATGGGTCTCCTGATATATCAGATAAAATAGGAAATACCCTTTATCTCATACTACTCTTTCGATACATAATTTAAAAATTTTGGAAAAAAAAATTTTCATTTTTCCTATCGAATTCTAAGTGCCATGCTATTATTACTTAATATTCCTATTTCATATATCGCGAAGGCATAGTCTTGTCTTCTTTTTTCTCTCAAATCAAATAAAAAACTCATTGGCGCCAAGCGTGAGGGAATGCTAGACGTTTGGTAATTTCTCCTCCGACCAGAATAAAAGATCCCATTGAAGCGGCTAATCCCATGCATATTGTTTGTACGTCTGGTTGTACAAATTGCATAGTATCATAAATACCTAATCCAGGTATTACCCATCCGCCGGGAGAGTTTATAAACAAATACAGATCCGGGGTATCATCCTCTATACTGAGATATATCATAAGACCAATAAGTTGATTCGAGATCTCGTCATCAACCTCTTGGCCTAAAAAAAGCAATCTTTCTCGATAAAGTCGGTTGAGTGGGATAAAATTGTATCCCTTTCGTAACCGTACATGCATCTTTTAACGCATACGGTTCAATACAAATCGCGAAAAAAAAAGAATCAATGTGTAGATTCGAGTTTTTTTCTTTTTTTTCTTTATAATTTATATTTATATATAAATTATAAAGAAAAAAAAATTCACTAAACTTATCGGACTAACTTTTCATTGATGTATTCTTTCATCGGAATTCAATCCAAATCACGATGTAATTTTCTTGTTCCTGAATGGTCTTCTTGAATTCTTTTAGGTTTCTGTTCTACTCCGAGTAAAGATCTGATCCGTTTTGATTTGCATATATAGGCCAAATGCCCGAATACTACGTCTTTTTGCTACGACTTCTTTTTTTTTTCAATTTATTTATGTCTCCCGCCAAATATTAAATATTCAATCCATTCTTCATATTACTCAATTTATTAACAGTTTGAGATCACTTCTATTTATTTATTTCTATTTATATTAGAAATAGAATATTAGATAAATAAATTTTATAAATTTTAATAAATTTTAAATAGAATATATATAGAATATGATATTTTAAGTAGAAATCATAGATATATTATCAATTGGTTTTTTCTAAACGGAGCCTGGATACTTCATTTTATTGTTCGAACCAAGGCAACCATAAATTATTCTAATTTATAATTTTAATCTGTATATCCCCTAAAAAATAGATTTCATTTTCTTCTAATTTTCTTCATTGCATTTCACGCTCCAAATTTTTGATGATTCAATCAATCTTTCTTGGGCGAAAGGGAGGATATCTCAATTGGGGAAGAGAACGGGGAAGTACCGTATAACCAAATATATCCGACAAGTCGCACTATACGTCAACCCACGATGCATCTTCGTCTCCAGGATTTCGAAAAGGTACTTGTGGAACACCAATGGGCATTAAATGAAAGAAAAATTAAGTACTATATCTCACTTTGATGTGAAAACGTAAAAGTAGGTTTATTGTCTTAATAATTTTTTATCTTTTATCATATTTTATCGTTTTATCCATAGATTAAAAAAAAGAAGTTCATAAAAAAGGAAGACAGAATGAATAAAGTAAATTTGTTACAAATAGGTCTTTTCTTTTGGATGATGAACAAATCTAGATGCAGTTCCTCATATAAAATGCTATCAACGCCTGACCATTGCGTATTGGTACTTATCGGGTGTAGAATAAATCTGCTTCTTTTTGTTTATACGAACAAAATTGTTCCATTATTATTAAAAGACATTCTTACTAAAAGAATAGAACAAATATTAATCCTTTCCCCGAGATAATCCACTAAAAAAGTAAGTTCCAGGGTATAGTTTTTTTACAGTGCAATAAAGTTACATAGTGTTTATTTCGTAATTGAAAAAAGGGGGTATTTCCATGGGTTTGCCTTGGTATCGTGTTCATACGGTCGTATTGAATGATCCCGGCCGTTTGATTTCTGTCCATATAATGCATACAGCCCTGGTTGCTGGTTGGGCCGGTTCGATGGCTCTATACGAATTAGCTGTTTTTGATCCCTCTGATCCTGTTCTTGATCCAATGTGGAGACAAGGTATGTTCGTTATACCCTTCATGACTCGTTTAGGAATAACCAATTCATGGGGTGGTTGGAGTA